CCCTACAATATGGAGTAAAAAAGCCAAAATAAATGATTTATTTTCAGCCTTTATTAAATAGATTCTTGAACCTTTTTCATACTCATGTCACGACGAAGTACTGCAGAAAAAAAAACTGCAAAATCCGATCCTATTTATCATAATCGATTAGTTAACATGGTGGTTAACCGTATTCTTAAAAACGGGAAAAAATCATTGGCTTATCGAATTCTTTATCGATCCATCAAAAATATTCAACAAAAGACGGAGAAAAATCCACTATCTGTTCTACGCCAAGCAATACGTAGAGTAACCCCCAATGTAACAGTAAAAGCAAGACGTGTGGGTGGATCAACTTATCGAGTTCCCATTGAGATAAGATCTACACAAGGAAAAGTACTTGCCATTCGTTGGTTATTAGGGGCATCTCGAAAACGACCGGGTCGAAATATGGATTTCAAATTGAGTCACGAATTAATGGATGCTGCCAGAGGGAATGGCAATGCTATACGCAAAAAGGAAGAGACTCATAGAATGGCAGAGGCCAATAGAGCTTTTGCACATTTCCGTTAATCTATAAACAGGATCGAGATCTACCTATCTATATAGTGGATCTACATATCCTGATAAATTTGAATTAGATTCCCGTGCCCTCTTGAGAAGGCTTGCTTAAGGAGATAGATTATGGAGGAATAATCGATCCTATTCATGAGGATTATGTCAATTTCCTATTCCGAAAATTGGAAGTTAGAAATGATTTCTACTCTTTCGGAGATTCAAATAAATTACTAATTCATGATCTCACATGTACAAAGTGAAAACTTAAATTGAAATTATACCCTGAGATCATTTGAAAGAGTTTTATTTGCTTTTCTACCATGGAAGTTCTCTTTCTTTCCCCGGCCAGAATGTATCCTGATTCTCGTCCTAATTCTTCATTATCGATGATCAAGAAGATATAGCTTGGTTTTCATCTCTTTGTAATGAGCATAGTGGTCTTATCATTTCGGTGGTCTTATCATTTCGATGGAGAGAAGAACCTATGATCAGCTCTTTGGGTCATTTTCGAACGAACAATTTCAACGAAATATTTTGATGAATCAATTTATTACGTTCAACCCTATGTGTTCCTCTATCCGTGGAGTACATTCAATGTACAGAAATGACTATAACATAGTTTCTTTTATTCGTATTAACAGCTGCTCTAGGAGGAATGTGTTCTTTTTTTTACGTGGTGCTAATGTAATGATTCAGCCTCATAGCTTTATAATGTTTCAGTTCATGTTCTTATATATTCTATTTATATACCAGAAGAGATGTACGCCTCAATCCAATGAGGCTACTATGAAATATTCACTTATGGGTGAGGCAAGTTCTTCCATTCTGCTGGTCTGGTCTATGCTCTTTCTTGGCTATATGGTTTATCCGGGGGAGAGATTGAGCTTCAAGAAATAGTAAATGGTCTCATAGATACACAAATGTATGACTCTCCAGGATTATGAATTGCGCTTATATCCATAACTGTAGGAATTGGGTCCGAACTTTCCCCAGTTCCTTTTCATCAATGGACCCCTGACGTATATGAAGGAGTATGATTCGTTCTACAAATTACAAATTATTACCTATATAATAAAATATAGTGAGATATCTCTCTTTCTTTTTTTTAGATGTTTCTATCTCTCAAAACTCTATGGACATGCGGAAAAGAGAAAGAAAAGGACTGTTACCCCTACCTCCCACTCGGACCAAGACATCAATCGCTTTTACCGAAATAACAATTAAGGTAAAGCAAGGTCAGAAACAACTAAAAAAACTAATATATTTTAATGAAAAAAGATATTTTGTAAGAAGGATTGGTAATATTTTCTATTGATTTAATAGATTTGGTCTTATACATACGCGAGGAAGGTAATAAAAAAGGAATCAGATTCTTTTTTACGACCGATCGATATCAATACTCCAATACGCTATCTCTTACATATATTCTATATTCATCATGATATGAATAATATATATATATACTATTCATGTAATAGGATTCACTTTTTTGATGCCTTGATGGTGAAATGGTAGACACGCGAGACTCAAAATCTCGTGCTTAAGAGCGTGGAGGTTCGAGTCCTCTTCAAGGCATAATATTTTTCATGTTTATTGAATGAGCGATTCAATGGCAAATATCGTATGATATTCTCTCAATAGACTGGGATGGGATAGATTTCCCTCGTATCAACAGATACGAGGTATTCCGACAATTAACTACAAGTTTAAGCTGCTGGAATAGGACAGTGGATCACAGACAGGATCTTGGCGATCTTCTCTATCTAATGAGGAGTCCATTCCGAAATGGTCCGCTCTTGTATTATGAGGTATATTTCATTAAGGACAAAGATTGAGAAGAATCTTTTAAGATCTTGCAAGATACATAGATTGACCATATACTCCTTGCAAAATTTTGCAAGATCCGGTAGTTGCGACCGAACCTCAACAACTATATCCGGATCCTGTGACTCTATGATGAACCTTTCCTCTCCTCTTAATAGTGTGGGAAGAGGGAATACTAGAACCGAAATCGAGGAGATAAGAAGTAAGCATAGTTTAGTAGAGAATATCTCATTAGGTTAAAGAGAATGGGCTTGTCTTTACTATGCTTACCCTACATGGTCGAGATCTCGGAGTGAGGAACCTATCTTAAAATGAAAAAAAAAAAAAAATATATAAAATCTTTTTTTCCTCCAACATACTTACTATTCTTGGACAATACCAGGAAAAGATTAATTAAGGATCTGAAATCGGAGCTAGAGCCTCTCATTGATTTTCTGCCCGGTCAATTTTTTGACTTAATTCCATATTTCATTGCTCTTTCATCGATGGTTAGAGATTGGCTGATGTGAAATCTTAATCCTGTTATGAATTGAGTGTTCAATTTCATTTGGAAAAAGCCATTTCTTCTCCAACAATGTCTTTGTCATTTGATCCAATAACATTCTGTTAGATAGGAACAGATTTGATAAATATTGATAACTCTCGGATAGAGTATTATAAACAAAAGATTCATTAGATAATAAACTATTGGTTCCGAAGCATCTTTTGTGATGAATTAACGATTCGAAGCGGTCAACCTTTTTTATTGGATTTTCGATCAACCAACGTTGATATGTAAATGAAGGAGAATATGGCTGCATACGTTCCAATCGGATACCGATTGCTTGAATGCGTTTGAAATCCTCGATATGTTTCTTTTCTGCAAAAGACAATGGTTTCCACAAATTCATGATCGAAATCGAATTGGTCATGGATTTTGAATTATATCTATTAAAAGCACCTTGGAAACTTTTTTTAGAGAAAAAACCATATTTTGCTTTTCTTCTCCTTGAACCATAAGTAATATAGAGCCTTTTCAGCAGTTCTTCATTTGCGAAAATTTCTCGGCGTGAAAACACAAGGCGCTGCTCTTGAAATAGGAAGGGATCCCAAATATATCGTCTTCCTAGAAAGAACATAGGTTTATTAGAGTCTTTATATTGCATCGGATATTGTATAGAAAATTGAGATCCTCCCATCTGCCCTTTTTCAAACGATCCGAACAGGTACGAAGATCCCAATTCATTGGTTCTTTTTGTACGATCGAATCGATTACTGCGAAGAAAACTAAGACGCCAGATCCTAGGAGCCCAAACTATTTTATTTATTACCCTATCCATTTGTTTTGCGCCGAGAGTTTCTTCTAGAAACTTCAATTCATATTCTTTCAGAAATCGTGGCATATCTAGATGATTTCTCATTTTGGGCTGAGGAGCAAATGTGATTTGATCCTTATCGGACTTACCCCGACATATTCCTAACCATGGAAACTCGACCAGAAGACTTTCTAAAAGACTAGAAGCTAGATTGAAATCATGCTCAGCGAATATATCGAGAGAAATCCAATTCTCTCTATTTCGTTCCGATATATACCACGAATCTCGAGCCGCTGATCCGGCCAAGCAACCCAAAATATGGGGGAGTATGGTAAATTCCTTCATAGTTGTTTCGGCAATCGAAGGTTCTAAATACCATTCGGACAAATAAGAAAACCTTTTCTTCCATAATTCCTTTTTTGTAGATAGAGGATTCATGGGAGAATTTCTTCTAAGTGTATTTTGTATAACAGCCTTTCCTACCTTGTAGAGAAGTCTTTCGTCATTTTTACCGAATCCAACCTGATTATCTATAGATTCCAAACCAAAATTTTGCCTATAAAGAGCTAATCGAATTGTATTAATGTCTATAACTGATTTCTTTCGGGTAATACTAATTGATAAGGCTTCATTGGCAAGTGCTGCTAGATCTCGTGCATTAGAACCTATGGTTCTAGATCCAAATTCATCGGGACAGGACAACTGTTTTTCCGAGTAGAACCCTTTGCTACGTAAAAGAATGGGAAATTCCCTTTGTCGTTGTGGGATAACAAGCATTCGAATATTGATCGATCTATCTAATCGATTTGGAGCTATTAGAGCTGGATCCACTTTTTTGGGGATATGAGTCGAAGCAATAAAAAGAATATTTCTGATAGAATCTTTCTCATCATCTCTAGAGAGATGGTTCACTAATAAACCGAGGAAAAAGTCAGTTAAGTTTAAACCAAAGAAAGATTGATTTAGGTCATTGAAATGAAGTTGATGAATGTTTGGAATCCATATTATGCAAGGAGACATTCTTTTCGCCAATTCGAGGGTAAGATTGAATTGTTGCATTTTTTCTTTCACCTTATTTTCAAAATCAGTCATGGTACTTCCAGTACCAGGGTAATTTAAATATTCACCATACAATAACTTGTTCAGAGATATTTTAATTAAAGGAACATAAGAGTCTGCTGCTAGACTTTTGGCCAAATAGGATCGGCCAGTTCCCATAGGACCTATAAGTAAAATCCCTTTGGAAAGTAATGATCCTGTGTCGAGTGAGAAAGGTTTTCCATTAAATGTGGGGTTGGTTGGACACAATATTTGTGAAGAGGTAATCTTCTGACAAAAGGCAAGGAATACCCATCTTTCTGCTAAACAAAATTGATCGAACTTATAATTCATTAGATCTTTTTGATAAGTGTAAGCCAAATATCGTAAGTGAATAAGTCCCGGCTGTTCAGTAATTTGATAACCAAATTCATTCTTGAAGAAATTATGACTGTAAGTCAAATTCGATTCAAATTGAGAAATGTTTTTTCTCGTCATTAGAAATTGAACTAGTAATTCTATCTCTTTTTCGGAGATATCCATGCTAGAACACAATCTGTTAAACTCTCTTATTATAGTTCTAGGCGAATAAAGCTTTCTATTCTTAATCTTATTCTTCATAGAAGAATAGCTGGATGTAGAAGAGAACAAGAGACTAGGTACAGAAGTATTCATTAGTTTTTGCAACTCGATCACGTATGACGGATCCTTTAAATACTTTATGAGTTCAAAGTCTATCTTTAAATTGATAAAGGCTAAGGAAATAACTTCAAAATATTGAAGAACGAAATACCCAAGGACGAAAAAAGGGATAAGAATCCCATATTCATACCCCCGAGCATTTAGTAATCTCAGATGTCCCCATATGAATGGTACTGATGACTTCTCTCGATCACTTGTTTCCTCTATGAAAAAATCCTCACAGGAAGACAAAAACTCATTCCAAGGATTCGTTACAAATAAAAACTTATTAAGAAGATTCGTTCTGAATCTAAAACTCAATTGAAATAGATTCGTTATAAATTTCCGTTGTATAGGTTCCCATAATGGATGATAAAGTTCCCACAAGATATTCAATTTATGCATAATCTTATGTTTAATATCTCGAAAAATAGATACAAATTGATTATTGCCATGTAGCAATATCTCCGGAAGAGTATCTAAAAGTATATTTACAAGATATTTAGACCATGCAGAAGTAAAAAACCAAGGCATATAGGTTTTAAACAGTTCCCATTTTGAAAAAATACTATCTATTCGATAGATCCTATACATCTCCTGTTTCTTAACACGTTCATTAAAACGAGATGATGGTATAATTTTATGTTCCTCTTTAGATGAAATTGAAAGGGTACTCCTTCCATCTATGCCTTTTTTTCTAATTATGTTTTTTGAACTTTCGGTTACAAGCCAATCTTGAATACGATGAAGCATTTCCTGGTTCTTATTGGGAAATATTTCGGATAGTAAATCATCTTGATAAGATCGAGTTTCAATAAGACCCATGTTTGAACTGAAACCCTTTTTAAGGTACTGATCGAGGTTGTTTTCTTCTGAATCGGATCTATTGATAAAAGGTTCACAATAAGTTTTTTCAAAATTGACTATTTGTTTTTTTGTTAAAGGCGTTGTATAAATCTCTTCAATCGAGGAAAGATATCTTTTGTCACGAACGAATGGATTCAATCGAGTTAGTAATTTGAAGGATCTGTACAAGTCATAGATTAATACAAACGTTTGGTCACCACTTTGTTTTCGTTGTAAATATTTAGGTAAGAATATGTTAGATACTTGTGATTGGATGAACGAAATAGTATCTTTATCTAAGTGAACGGGTCCTATTTCATCAATAGGCAAAGAAGAGAGATTGGTGTGGATGGACAAAAAATTGAATAATTGTCCATATGTAAGATTCTTCCTTTTTATATGAATCCTTTCCATATAAGAAGGTAATCTCTTATTATAATTTGACCGAGGATGATGCAAATAATCAAAAAATTGGAGCGTATTTGCTCCGTGAAAAGAAGCTCTCAATGAGCTCTGATCAGATAGTTTCGCGGGATTCAACCAATTGTCTCCATCGTTGGATATCGTCGAAAAATCAGTGTTATCGAATGATTCCATGCGATTATTTTCATAATTGAATAAGTCAATAATCAATGGATTAATCGGTATCTCATTCGGAATAAATGGTGCAATTGTTCTTTCATCGATCAATAATTTTGATCTTTGTGAAAGATTATAGTCATATAAAAGAAAGGGTTTATATTTTTTTAAATGAACGATTAGAGCACCAATTGGCTCCAACAACTCATTTAATTGTAGATAATTAAGACTTTTGAGTTTATGAAAGCGAAAATCCAAAATAGAAATGAAATTATTGAACTTATAATTGAACTTCGAAATTATATTGAAGTTCGAATTTAAGATCTTGACAATATTTTCAGAGAGGGAAGAAAACTTTGAATAATCTTTTTTGTTGGGAATTACAGACCAACCAATTGAATCTTTATTAGTATTAGTACATGATTCAATTGGATCAAACACTATTTTGAAATAGTTTTGTTTAGAAACAAAATGTTTCCAATATTTTAGAAAGTATTCGGTCTGATTGGACCATTTGTACACATTCAAATTCCGATTTATATTTTTATTTGTTCGAATAATAAAATGTTTGAACCATTCTCTCTGACTTTTTCTCCAATTTGATGAATGACGGCCAATTGTATCTTTCGTTACATTATGAAAACTTTCATTTTCTATCCAATTTGTTTGAATTTGATCCTTTAAATTGCGACTGAACCTGTTCATAAAATAGAATCTGTTGAATGCATTTGCCGAATATACAACAATCTTATATCGAATCGATTCATACCAATTGAAAGCTTCAGTTCTATAATAATTAAGAGGGGTTTCGATCTCCAAGCGATTTTTGAAATAGCTTTGGCTCAATTCTTTGTTGATTATTTGATCTAAATATTCATCTTCTTTACCAGTAATATTGAGTAGAACCCATAAAGATTGATTCTTCAATTTATCCCTGTGGTTGAAGATCCGATTGAATCTCAACGATCCATTCTCATTGAGTTCATATAATAGATTCATGTGATGATCAATATCAAGGGAATTCTTATCATGAACCTGGCTAGGCTTAGTTATTGATAGAATGAATTGATCTGTTATTTTCAGAACGATTTTTTTCGTTTTTGATCTCAAATTGTTGTGCAATATGTACTGTCCTTGCTTTCTAATAATATTACATCCGGGATCTGATGAAATAGTACAATTTGAGGAAGGATTTTCGATTTGAAAATATGTTTTGATCTTCCATAGATAAACTATCCTATTCATTAATGAATTGGATTTTGAATCCCTGAAATCCTGGAAAAAAACATCTTGTTGCCTTTTAAAGAATCTTTTAAATAAGTTGAAATCTTCAATGGACTTCTTAGTAGCACTAGGACCACCCATACACGGTTCATCTATTGGCAATATGTTAAAAAAAGAATAACGAATTGATTTTGTAAAATTATCAATGAATCTTTTCCTTTCCTTTGGAAAGGAATTATCTTCCATATATCTTTGATCTTCTTTAAATAATTCTTTCGCCCAAGAGATTGGAGAATATTCTGATAAACACTTTGAGGACAAATCTGATTCTCTTTTTGTTTGTTCTCTTTCAATAGGAGAAAGATCCCAAAGAATTGATCTTTCTCTTCGTTGCTCAATCTCCGTTTTATTTCTTGTGAATGGATCTTCACAAAGATCTTTTTCAGGTTCCCAATACTCATTTTTGGTTGAATTTATAGTTGAATCGATCTTCAAATTGATATCTTTCTTATCCTTCTCTGAATGAGTTTCGCCCGGTCCTTTATTTTCCGAGATAATCTCATCCTTCTTGTTCATGTTCCTGTCATATCCTGAATTGAAACTAATGGGATTGGAATGCTCTATGGATCGATTGTAAGATCTTTTCAATTGGAACGACAGGAAAAGATGCGGAAATATCAACCAATTTTTAGTGAAAGGTTTTAAATATTCTTCCGATGTTTCATTTCCAAGTTCCATAAAGTTTATATGTATAGGAAAGAGTTTCATCAAATAGAAATTTTTTCTCTCAATCATACTACTTTTATGATTGAAGCGATATGTAAGGACCGATAATGTAAGTACTACTACACCTTGGATCAAAAAATATGGATTGCTTTTGCGTAGATCGCGTAAAAGCAACGTACTGACAATTCTAAGGTCAAAGAGCTTTATAAGGCGCTCTCGATGCGAAAGGATTTGAATTAAAAATCTCACCAAATTGGATTCGGTCCATTGATTGCATAGAAATTGATAGCTTTGTATCTCCTCCAATTTCACTATCCAGGATCTGTTTTTTTTCATTTTTTTTTTTTTACCCCCCCCCTTTTTTTTTCATCCCAATTAATGGAATATATAAACTAATATTGATTTAATATAATTGAAATCTCGTGTCAACTAATATGGATTTAATATAATCGGAAAGATTGTGTCAACTAATATGGATTTAATATAATCGGAAAGATTGTGTCAACTAATATGGATTTAATATAATCGGAAAGATCGTGTCAACTAATATGGATTATATATAATCGGAAAGCTCGTGTCAACTAACCAATACCATTATACTAAATGGATAGTAAATATACCAAATGGATAAAATCCATTCCGTTTTTTCTCTTATTTTATGGGCGAACGACGGGAATTGAACCCGCGCGTGGTGGATTCACAATCCACTGCCTTGGTCCACTTGGCTACGTCCGCCCCGTAAAAACAAACCAATTGTCTCTATCCACGGTCATTTCTTACAAGAAGAATCAATTTTAGAGGTTAATGAACTAACGTTTGTATGTAGGTCGACGACCCCTGACAGGGGATCAGAGCAAGATCGATGACTAGCTCCTAACCAACTCTCGAACAAGTTGTTCAGTCCAGCCTTGGACCTCTGTAAAATGTCTGTTTACAATATTTGACATGAATCAAATATGAGAGAATTTGATTGGGTCCCGAATCACCCAATTTAAGATCCGAGTCTATACTCATATTATAGAATGACTATGTTTATGATCTTTATCCAGCATCCATGGCTGAATGGTTAAAGCGCCCAACTCATAATTGGCGAACTCGCGGGTTCAATTCCTGCTGGATGCAGAGGAACTGCCCATATCCATTATTTCTGGAATGGGAAGAAGGATGAGGAGTAACAACAAACATGAAATTGAACAGTACCAAACCTTTCATTTTTTTTTTTTGAAAGGCTTGGTACTGTTCAGTTAAGCAATACACAGTAACAATCCATCGGAATA